GCCAAGTAGCTGATTGCACATTACTAAGGCAAGGAATAAGACGTCTGAGAAGGGATGCCGAAAAAAGGCTTCAATTGTTTCTGGTGCAAAGTCAGTAGTACTAGGGCCTTCGAGTTGGAATTTCCAACTATAAACAAGTGTAGCGAAGTCACCTCCATTCTCGATTTCTATTGCGACAGAGGGAGGTATCATAATAGAGTCAAAATCACGATTAGAGTCAGTCCGGATAAAAGGAAGAATCCAATCTCCTTCTTCCTGATCTTATTGGCCTTACAGCGGGCCTAAGAGCAAGGAAGTCTCAACTCCCCAATCCCCCAGGGTGAGGGGTGAACCTTCTGTCTGATTCAATCTCATCTATTGCTGCTTTCGAATCGGCTTAAAGAGTATTTTGATGTCACTTAGGAGAAGTATAGGGAAGTGTGCCTGAGTCTTCTATAATAAGTAGTTGTGACTCGGTCTAGCTAGGACAGAGCCATCCTAAAGAGACTTTCTTCTGTTCTAGGTTTCCACAAAGCGGTATCAGGGTATGAGAACGCCTTTCTCCTATATATAATCAAGTCTTTGGTTTAGATCAATCAATCCTAAATCCGGGCTCAATGACCGGAATGAATGGCTTTCTCCTGTCTCCTCATGGATCCAACTATTAGGTTCGTGGGTTTGTGGTCCGTGCCTAAAGCAACTCTTTTCCATTCGCGAACGTTTAAGAAGTCATCTCCTGATTCGTTGATCTATTGAGCTAAGGCAGCTCTGCATATAGTGTTTTAGACTCATACTTCATCGCCGCCTGGTCCTTTCGAACCTTAATCTTAAGAAATTCCTGAACGAGAAAGCGGTATGTATGGTTGGCGTATGCCTGGAAACTAGTCCAGAATGATATCATCAACTGCACGATAGACCATGAGTAAGCACTTTTGACAGCAAGAGAAGAGTCCTCCTCCTCACAAGGACCGACTCCTTTAGGTGCGAGGTGCGATCAACCGCGAAAAGTCAGTAATAAAGAATCCGCTCTCCGGTAAGCGAAGGAAAGCAGGTCAAAGCCTGCCAAGGCGTCAAGGCAGTTCGACAAAGGCAGAAAGAGTCTCCGTCCTGAACACAGAAGGAAGGCGGGTTTGTCAATGCTTGAACTGATTGATCTAAGTGAGCTACGAGGTTAGTCTTCTAGGATCAACTTGCTTCAAAGTGCCCATTAATGATTTGTTAATTTCAGGAATGATCCTATCAGTGATTATGTACTAGGCTTATCTAATGAATTGAGTCTTCCAAGAAAGGTTTCTAATGAATCTGCTAATTGAGGTTCTAGATTCGTTCAAAAGGCAGAAAGGAATAGGCTAAGGGCCGTACCTTAATGATCCCTAACCATATTGATGTTCCTGAGTTCTAGTCTTTCTGGTAGCCAATGATCTAAGGGAGCTAGCAGTGCAAAGATACTCAAAAGTGGTACGCGCGCATAAAAAAGCGGTTGGACGGTGTCTTTCTCTGTTTTGTTCCTTCCTCGGCAAGCTTGGGAGTTTCCTGATGTAAGCTCCCTGGGTACGGTTTCGGAGTTTATGTAAATGCCCTATCTTCAAAGGAAGCTGCTGACTTAAGGTATCCCCTGATCCGAGGGTGAGCTAGAATTTCGTATGGTGAAGAGGAAAGGAAGAAGTCATTGTAAAGGAAGACGACATTTACCATTTCCGCTGCCTGCCTAAAGGCTTATTGGTAGCTCTTAGGTTCTCTGTCAGTAGAGTGATTGCCAAAACCTAGGTATGTTTTCGGAGAATAATAAGAAGAGACGGTTGTAGCTTTTAGAGACTATCCTCTGCAGCTGTAGCTACGTGGAAGCCAGCTGCTTAAAGACAGGCCCCCTAACCATTCCGCTATTCCTGCCCTAAAGCAAGGGAATCCGCTCTGACCCACCACCCTGGTAGGAATTGCCAGATTTACAGTTTCTGAATCCTTGTAATACAAGTTCTTTCCTCTAACGATGGCTACGAACTACGCGAACTGAACTGTCAAGGCTTTCAAACCAAGACTGAGAAAGCTCAATCAATAAAGAGTATTTTAGTGGAATGGCTTAACTTACTCCCCATACGAGACCGGAAAGGAAGCTAGCGAACCTAGGGTCAACACCAAGGTAGGGGCAAAAGGGAAAAGAACGATGTTTGATGTGAACGGAAGCAAGCATTTCGCTAAGAAAGCAAAACAGGAAGCGGCGATAGCAAACATTACCCTCACTCAGAACAATATGCTCTTGGGAGACATGAAGCACAATCAACCTCTCTACCTTAAGACTTCTAACATGGTCGATTCTAGATAGAGCACGGTAACCCCCTACTCTACAAAACAAAGAGTGGAAAATCTCTTCATAGGGTACTGTAGCTGTACAGCCATAGTACCATAGGGATGGTGAGAGTTCATAAGAGCCCGAATTTAGATAGGTGAAAGATCCTTACTCAAATTACGAACCCTGAACCTCTTTGCGAATTCACAGCTGAACCTTGATGGGAAATCATAGATTTCTGATAGGAAAGAAAAAGCCCAATTACCCAAAATTCTTTCATATACACGAGCGTCCTCCTACATTGTCCCCTAGTACAGCATACTTAAGAAAGCGGTTTCCAGGGTCAACCTGTTTAACTGCATGCCAGACCACTAAGTGATGAGACCGTGCAAACAAAGGCAACGAGGAGCGCTAGCCGGAACTGGACAATGGGTGGGTGTCCAACAAACATTCCTTAGCTAAGAAGGATTCATTCACCGCAGCTTCTCTTACTAGCAGATGAAACTAGCAACATCACATCATATAGAATACCGATTGACAGGCATTCAAGTCTATCTTATAGTTTATGTTGATGATCTCATTGTTTCCGCGAGCGCATCCTTCATTTCCAAGCTTTATTTCTATCGTAATTTTTCCATCTGGGCGCCTCGCCTATTCATTCTTTTTTGGGGTGTATAAAGCCACGGAGCGATTCAGGCATCTATCTTATTGTATTGACGCAATTGGAAGATCAGGATTTCTCCCTGCCGCTCAAGCGGGATCAGATCGGGCTTTAGCGAGAACAGCTGTAATTGAATCGGGAACGGAAAGACTTCACTTCAACTCAATAAATGACGTCTACTTCGTAAGTGCTAAGGCAAAATATATCACCGAAAGGAAAGGTGATAGGGGAGCCTAGCCATTTCACTCTACCCGAGTAATAAAGTGGAAACCCCCCTCACGATCGATTAAAAGGAAAGTCGCCCATATTTCCTTAAGGAAAGGTAGAGAAGGACCGAAAAGAGTGGAAAAACAGACAGGACCTCCTAGTTGGCGATGATAAAAGAATAAGTGGGAATCTGGCCTAAAAAGAAGGTCATAAAAGTACTTTGACAGAACATCCACCGGAAAAAAAAGGGCGTTACACGGAAGAGGCACAAACCAAGCCAAGGAGGCTGCCCCAGTCCAATTGGGAACCATGCAATTGCTTGGAGCCATCCAAGCACAGAACGAGCCAAAACAAGAAAGGAAAGGGCTCATGTACTTGGACGCCGTTGTGAATGGAAAAGCCGTAAAGGTCATGGTCGACACGGGTGCCACACATAACTTCATCACTGAGGAAGAAGCCAAACGCTTGGGACTAACACCAAGTCAAAATTGGCTTAAGACGGTAAAGGCAAGGGCACTAGAAATCAATGGAGTAGTTCGGGACGTGGACATTGGCATAGGCACATGGCGAGGTAAGACCGATTTCACCATAGCACCTATGGATGATTTCAAGATCGTGTTGGGCATGGAATTTTGGAGCAAAGTAAATGCCATTATCTCTCCCTGCTTCAAAACCATATGCTTCTTGGGAGAAGGAACATCATGTAGTGTATCCACTACAACCATGCCCGCTACCTCGCCACACCCGCAATTGTCCGCGATGCAACTTGTCAAAGGACTAAAGAAGGGTGAGCCAACATAGATGGCTGCCATGCATGACATTGAAGATGCTTCCGAAGATAAGGGCACGGAAGATATGCCCGAGTGCATCAAACAACTCTTGGAGGAGAACAAAGGCATCATGCCGGACGAGTTGCCCATCCGTCTACCACCGAGGCGGGAGATAGACCATCAAATTGAGTTGGAACCTGGTACGAAACCACCCGCCTTTGTACCATATAGGATGGCACCCCCGGAATTAGAAGAGTTAAGGAAGCAACTCAAAGAGTTACTTGAGTCCGGGCAGATTCGACCATCCAAAGCACCTTTTGGCTTCCAAAAGAAGCATGATGGATCATTGCGACTGTGCATCGACTATCGCGCACTAAACAAGATAACTGTGAAGAACAAATACCCTATTCCCTTGATCGCCGACTTGTTCGATAGATTGGGGAAGGCCAAGTTCTTCACGAAGGTAGATTTGCGCAAAGGATATTACCAAGTGCGCATAGCCCAAGGAGATGAGCCTAAGACCACGTGCGTAACAAGGTATGGAGCGTTCGAGTGGCTCGTGACGCCGTTCGGGTTAACTAACGCACCAGCCACGTTTTGCACTCTTATGAATAAGATTTTCCAGCCATACCTTGATGAGTTCGTGGTGGTATACTTGGATGACATAGTCATTTATAGTAACATCCTGGAGGAGCACGTGGAGCATCTACGTAAAGTCTTCCATGCAAGTCTTCTCAAACCTTATCATGAAGACAAGGAGGATCCAAGCCGAGGGTTGTCATCGCGCGCACCTATGGCCGTAACCGCATCATATGACAAGGACATTGAAGCCATCATTGACAAGAGGGTCGTCCGTTCAAGTGGCAAGAAGCCAAGCACGGAGTACTTGGTCGTATGGAAGGGGTTGCCGGCGAGAGAAGCTACTTGGGAGAAAGAAAGAGACTTGTTGTGGCAATTCCGAGACCAAGTCCAAGCATACTTGGGGAGTACTTGCGCCGAGGACGTCGCAACAATAGGTGGGGGAGAGTGTCACAACCCGCTCAAAAGACCCCCATTTTCCGACCAAGACAATCAAAGATAGCCGACGGGAGCGCGACTTATGTCCGTGGCCCTATGCCCGACCATGCCGAGGTGAGCACGGGTGGCATGGAACATGTTCACAAGGATCTTGGCATGATGGAAGGCCTAGGAGTATCGTGGGAGCACGAGGGTGCATGTGGAAGAGTGGCCAAGACAATGCCAAGAACACGTCAGGCCATGGAAGCACAAAGGAGTGGTGGCATCTTAGAGGACTCTAGAGAGTCCTAGGAAGCTGCCTAGGTCGGCCAAAGGGGCTGCCATACAAGCTACAAGAAGCTAGCATTCTATAGAAGGTTCTAGAATGGCCTAGCGTGGCCTTGCCCTTGGGCAATAGGGGCTGCCCAATGCCCCACCGACTTAGTATAGCCTCTTTATTCGGGGACTTCAACGCAACGGGCCTTACAAGCTCATAAAATGGCAATTCTTCACGTTTTCCTCAGACAGTGGGAATGAATTCTCTTACTTGATTTACATTGAAAGATATGTGTACCACACCGAACAAGTAATATGCCGATATGCTTGATGTACCAGCCAAGCCAGCTCGACCGTATACAGTAAAAGGGATTCGCCTTTGCCTCAGACAGAAGAACAACGGATTGAACAGGACAACCGGGAAGGGAAGCCTGACATAGTAGATATTGATTTGAACAAAGGAACTGAAACCGGTACCAGAAACCAAGCAAGAGATGGAATTCAAAATGAAACAGATGACCAACCTACAATAAGAAAGACGAAAACGGAATTAGGAATTCCATTCTCTAAGACGAACTAAAGGAATGTCTCTAAGCAGCCAAGGCCAAGAGCAAGCAGGAGTTGTCCTATCTGCCTAGAAAGATTCGATAAAGAAAATGTGAGTGGGCGGGAAATCAATAGACACAGAAAGAGAAGAGCAAAAGGAGCAGAAGGCACTCCGTTTTTTATGTGAAATCAAGGAGCAGCAGGTTAGACTTTGACACTTTCCCGAAGAGAGCTCAAAGCAATAAGATGAAAGATGGGATGAGATGCTAGCCTTAGCGCAGAAGATAAATCATTGAACCTTAGGCCACTACCGAGCAGCAATGTAGGATCATAACTGCCTGTACTGCCGAGATGATCCCTACTTGAAAAGGCGGAGACAGATTGTTGCGACAAATCGAGTTTCAAAAGCCCATTTATCAATCACATTTTCAGGCACACCAGTCAAAGAGCCATCGGACCCATGAGAGTCCCCTTTTTTGACTAATATACAAGGCCTTTGCCGGGATGTCTTTCATCAAGCAAAAGAGGGGCAGTAAATGGAATAAACTAAGCAAGAGATCAACTAACCAAGAGAATGAACTAACCCCAAGGGATGATCTCAGATTGAAATCCAAGGCATGGTCCCATTGAAAGCCCAGGGAATAATTCCTAAAACATAAAAAAAATAGGATTTAAATAAAGTCCAAGGGGGTATGATCCCAATAAAGATAGGATGGATTGTCAGTAATTTTGGACGAAGCAGCGGGCATACCAGAAATGGATTGTAAGGAATGGTAGATGGAGCAAGGATGCATAGCAGGCTTAAAACACGACACAAGTAGGACGCACTGAGGCCGAGCTTTCCTCTACTACTCATTGGAGCTAGCATACGAAATTTTCCGTTGAAGGGTTCAACTATCAGGGTGGCCATTGCGAGCGATATTCACTTTCAAGAGTCATTGAGCCTACGCCTATTTCATTACTCTCGAAGAGCTCATCAAAGAGCTAAGGGATGAGAAAAGTCAGAGGTGGAATTTCTTTCAACTATAACATTTATTACAACATCTTACAACACTAAATATTACAGAAAATGACAGAGAATTCGGTAAGGGGATAGAAGCACATCCTGCACCCGATATGTCAAAGCAGCTTGAAGCCCTGCAACTCGCGCATACTGATGAAAGGGAAAAAGCAGGCCAATTCACGCATCTTCCGCAGAGTACCAGAAAAGCCCTATGAGCTAACTTTCCATTTGACGGCAAAGAGCAAGCGGACCTGTGAAAGTCACATCTTTGACTAATATACACGGGCTTCTGAGAGGATGTCCTGTTTAAGCAGCAGCCAAGGCGCCAAGGCCCGTTGTTGACAAATCAGGTCAAAAGCCCAATATAACGCATTTGGAGGGCACGGCGGTACAAGGAGCCAAGCCATCAGAATCAGACCCGTAAAGGTCTCGTTTTTGACAATAAACATGGGCTTCTGAGAGGATTCTTTAATCAACCAAAACCTGCAACAGAGTCCTTAATTTCTACCACTTACAAGTGGAGAGATGTTCCATTCCCAATGGCAGAAGAAGGATGCAAGCTTGGACAAGATATTCTTCACTTGGTTGGACAGGAGATGCAGCGCGCTTAGCGTCGGAAAGATCCCTCAACATGGGTGTGCTATAAAACTAGGAGAAGAACAGAACTAAACGGATCAATTCCTTTGACCGGTCGTTTCGAGCTTCCAGTTATTCTGGATTGCTAACGTGGTTCGATGACGCCGATGGAAGGAACCACTGGAGATTCATCCAACTTCGATCCCCTAAAGGCAAGTGCGTAGGCTATAGAATCCCAAATAGAGCTCCTTCGGCTCTAAACAGCTACTGTGCTTATTTGGTCTATCAGCGACTCGGCCAGCTACTGACCTAATTGGGAGCTTTTCAGTCAAGGTCGTCGGATTTTGAGGTCCTTTCGCAAGGGTCCAGATCATTCCATTGGGGAGAAAGCGGGAGTCATCCATATATAGTATAGATGAATAGTACCAGTGGCGTCTAGGATGAAGACGGGGAGTGACCGGGTTATAAGTTGGGCAGCAGTGTTCTCACTTCCAGGAATACCTACATATGGGAGGAGAGCGGCAGAAAGAGGTGCTTGTTCCCCTCTCTACAGTGCAGGTTCTAAGACTAGGCGAAGATCGGAGACTAAACACGAATCATCAATTCCTTTGACCATTCGTTTTGAGCCTCCAATTCTTTTCGAAATGCTAACGAGGTTCAATGACGCCGACGAAGGGAACCAGCGGAAAGGCTCTCAAAGGCAGGCGCGTAGCATAGGCGGACTCATAGGATAAGGCTGTGCGTGTGAATCCCAACTATTTGTCTCCTTTTAATTAATTCAATTTCTATAAATGGCTACTCGACCTATTTGGAAAGAGCTACTCTAAAGCCTATTCTATTGGTAACTTTTCAGTCGAATTTCAGTTTCAGAGATCACTTTTCTCAGGCCAAGACCGCAGGAATAAAAAAAACCACTTCTCATTCAGGAGCGGGAAAGGAAAGATGAATTAAGCGGTCATCGAGATCTTTACATAAAATATAAGCATTACAATAAATTCAAAGCCATGAACAAAGGGGATTGACTGAGAAGTAGAGCTAAGCGATCTATTCCAAAAACTGCATCTGCTAGTGCCTTCATTTCCCTCATTGTGCCAGCTACGTCCTTCCTCTACTAAAAATCTATATTTCTTCTTCAGGCTACAAAGAATAATGGATTTGAATGTATCTGAAATGAAAGTAGCACTCGAAATATCATAAGAGAAGAAAAGCAAGTTCAGTAGTACGCCTGGTTCACGAGGTTCTACCACCGCAGGGCCCAATCATAATAAAAAAGAAAGAGTTCTCTCTTTTTTTCTCCCATGCTTTCCGTTGGTCAACAACCAACCAAAGTGCTCTATACTTCTTCACTACTCGTACAGGCTTGACGGAGTTAAGCTGTATTGAGGGAATCGTTTTGTCTCAATCAATCAAGAATGCCTCAACTGGATAAATTCACTTATTTCACACAATTCTTCTGGTCATGCCTTTTCCTCATTCTTATTAGGTTCTATCTCCCTTTGGATTTAGAAGTGAAACTATTTTTCTACTATATAACAAGGCCCAAGTTACAGCGGGCTCTTTCTATTCTGAAATGGTTCATATGTCTTTATTGCTTGGTAACTTTTGGATATAGGATCTATGCTAACTTGTTTGATGCTATTTTACTTCATTCCCTATTTGCTATTCTCCCTTCTGAACTGCAGCTACTATCCCACTATATGGATAAGGATCCGGAATGGGTAGAATATGTACCCTCCAACGGGCCTTCCAGCCCTGGCTCTGGCTGGACATCCTTCCTAGAAAGCGGGGCAAACTCGCTAGGCTCCGGCTCCGGCTCTGGCTCTAGCTCTGGCTGGACATCCCTCCTAGAGAGCGGGGCAAACTCGCTAGGCGCTTCCGAAGCTGGCTCTAGCTCTGGCTGGACATCCCTCCTAGAGAGCGGGGCAAACTCGCTAGGCGCTTCCGAAGCTGGCCTAAACCAGCCCCCTCTTATTCCGGAACTCCACCCTCCCTTTCTAGATGACAACATCCGGAGAGCGGAGCTCACTAACCGGATGAGAAGTATTTTATGGGGGGAAGATTACGAAGAAGAAATGCTGAACTCCGTTGTTCGCATTCAAATCCAAATAGAAAAGAATGTAGAAAGCACACTTGTGAACGACGGCTATTCCCCTGGTTCTCTTCTTGCGAAGAGAAATCTGATCAGAGGGCTCCTCTTCTCTCCAAGGGGAAAGTCGCTTAGTCAAAGGACTTACGCTTTGTATCTGAAGGAGATTCTCCAGTTGGGTACAAGGCAAAGCGTTCCATTTCGCCGCCTTGAAAGAGCCATCAAGGACTATGATCTCCTGCTTTTCTAAGAAAGAAAATTCTTCCTTTTTTTCTCCCACTCTTTCTGTGAGGCAAAACCTCACCACACTACACTACACTACACTTCGACACAAGAGAAGAGGACCGGGCGCTTTCTATCTTCGGGATAGGAGTTGGCGGTCTTCTTTAAGAGAACTTCAATCTAATACTCATTATGGATCAACTCATGTTTCCACTCTATTTTCATTACGAAGATGTATCACGTCAGGATCTGTTGCTCAAACCGAATCACGCCAACGTTATGGAAGTTCCTGGATCGTGTAAAATAATAGTAGTACCAAAGACAGCACCTTCTATCAAAAATGGAAAATTGGCTATGGAGATTCCGTGCGGTCAGAAATTAATACAGACACAAAGGGCTTCAACAGGAAAGTCGTTTCGATCCAATCCATTCTTGGGGTCAAATAAAGACAAAAAAGGATATGTCAGTGACCTAGCACGACAAAGCACTCTCCGAGGGCATGGAATGTCTAATTTTTTGGTAAGAATATCCACAGTAATGTCTCTGTTAGATTCTCCGGTCGAAATAAGGGAAAGGTCAATTCAATTCTCGATGGAAACGGAATTTTGCGAATTCTCCCCCGAACTGGAAGATCATTTCGAGATCTTCGAACATATTCGAGGGTTCAATGTTACTATTGTAACTTCGGCCAACACACAAGATGAGACTTTACCACCGTGGAGCGGCTTTTTGCAAAAAGATGAGGGGGAAACTCAGTAAGATGTCGGAGAAGCGAAATATACGAGATCACAAACGTAGATTGCTCGCGGCTAAATATGAATTGAGACGAAAGCTTTATAAAGCCCTTTGTAAAGATCCCGATCTTACTAGTGATATGCGGGACAAACATCGTTCTAAGTTGTCCAAGTTGCCAAGAAAGAGTTCCTTTGCACGAGTAAGAAACCGATGTATTTACACGGGTCGCCCTCGTTCCGTATATGATACAAATTTCTCGTATCGTTTTTCGTGGATTAGCATCTCGAGATCCTTTGATGGGCATAAAGAAATCGTCTTGGTAGCAACCACCAAACCAAGAGAACAAGGGTTAGCTCCGCAGCAGGTCTACAAGCAAGGTAAGTAGGTCCATTACCAGCCGGCTCCGGACCGAAAAGACCTAACGGACTAATCCCTTATCTAGGATCGTAGATGCTAACGGGGCGGGAATCGAAGTGGGGGACCCCTCTACCGCCTGTGTCTATCTCCTGTCAAGTATGCTCCCCAGACATAGACTACGTACAGGGTAGTACTCTTGGAAAGATAGAATATCACCGCGTGAACATAACATTACATTAAGTTACGAATGTAACTCCCGAAGGATCGACCACTATTCTAAATATAGTAAGGCGGAGAACTGTTGTTCAGTGGAGCGCCGGAGTGCAGAGGTTGTTCCCATCATTGAAGTCAGGGTGTGGGACTGAGCCTTCCGAATGAGAAAGAAGAAAAGTGCTTAGTTTCGTTGGAAAAACCAACGCAAATATCATATTGACTTTCTCTCGCCCTACTTCTAAAGATAGATAGAAAAGGTTGGAGAGAATGACTTTCTGAAATTCTCTCCTTTCTAAAGCTGCGCAAGGCGGCCCCCCCGGAACAAAGCCCCACCCCTCTTTTCCCCCCTTTAATGAAGGACCCTCGCCTCGCTTCCTATTCATTTGTGGGTCTGGACCCGAGGGCCTTTTTTTTTCAAGAGGTGATTTCGAGAATCAACCAACGGAAAAATCCGTAGCCCAGGTGACTCACAGCCTCCCTCTCGCCCAAATAAATGAAATGGGATGAATCAAATCAATAAGCTTTTTGATTGATTCAGGGCGCAGCGAAGCCAAATTCAATCAAGGCAAGGGGGCTTACTTTTCCTGAGGCTGATTCATCCTATTCAAATTTAGCTATGCTAATGGAAGAGGAAAAGTTTTCAGATGAGATGGACCCCCAAGAGATGAGCGAGAACCCCCAATTGCTTAGGGGTCGCACTCTGTCCCGCTTGGTGGACGAAATCTTCTCTCCTTTTAGAATTCTTTCTCCCACACACCTTTTTTGCCCTCTTTCACCGAGGAGGAAAGAATAATCTTCCAAGCGGACAGAGACCTAAATTTCCATTAGATTCATTCCTAAGCTTGCTTTGTTGCAGCAAGATGATCAGTCCGAGAGTGCTGGAGAGAAGAGAAAGCGGTAAAAACCTCTCTTATTCGGTCACCGAGAAGTCGGACGACTCTTCAGTAACCCAGGGTGATCCGACCCCTTCGACGCCTTTTTCGCTGTATACCCCCTCCATCCTTCGGAAGTGGAAGAAAGGGTACTCTAATTTGAATACATAGTAGGGCCCCAGAACGCTAAAAGGTGGGGGAACAAGAGTTGTCACGATAGAAAAGATAAATAAATAAATGACTATAAGGAACCAACGACTCTCTCTTCTTAAACAACCTATATCCTCCACACTTAATCAGCATTTGATAGATTATCCAACCCCGAGCAATCTTAGTTATTGGTGGGGGTTCGGTTCGTTAGCTGGTATTTGTTTAGTCATTCAGATAGTGACTGGCGTTTTTTTAGCTATGCATTACACACCTCATGTAGATCTAGCTTTCAACAGCGTAGAACACATTATGAGAGATGTTGAAGGGGGCTGGTTGCTCCGTTATATGCATGCTAATGGGGCAAGTATGTTTTTCATTGTGGTTCACCTTCATATTTTTCGTGGTCTATATCATGCCAGTTATAGCAGTCCTAGGGAATTTGTTCGGTGTCTCGGAGTTGTAATCTTCCTATTAATGATTGTGACAGCTTTTATAGGATATGTACTACCTTGGGGTCAGATGAGCTTTTGGGGAGCTACAGTAATTACAAGTTTAGCTAGCGCCATACCTGTAGTAGGAGATACCATAGTGACTTGGCTTTGGGGTGGGTTCTCCGTGGACAATGCCACCTTAAATCGTTTTTTTAGTCTTCATCATTTACTCCCCTTTATTTTAGTAGGCGCCAGTCTTCTTCATCTGGCCGCATTGCATCAATATGGATCCAATAATCCATTGGGTGTACATTCAGAGATGGATAAAATTGCTTCTTACCCTTATTTTTATGTAAAGGATCTAGTAGGTTGGGTAGCTTTTGCTATCTTTTTTTCCATTTGGATTTTTTATGCTCCTAATGTTTTGGGGCATCCCGACAATTATATACCTGCTAATCCGATGTCCACCCCGCCTCATATTGTGCCAGAATGGTATTTCCTACCGATCCATGCCATTCTTCGTAGTATACCTGACAAAGCGGGAGGTGTAGCCGCAATAGCACCAGTTTTTATATGTCTGTTGGCTTTACCCTTTTTTAAAAGTATGTATGTACGTAGTTCAAGTTTTCGCCCGATTCACCAAGGAATATTTTGGTTGCTTTTAGTGGATTGCTTACTACTAGGTTGGATCGGATGTCAACCTGTGGAGGCACCCTTTGTTACTATTGGACAAATTTCTCCTTTAGTTTTCTTCTTGTTCTTTGCCATAACGCCCATTCTGGGACGAGTTGGAAGAGGAATTCCTAATTCTTACACGGATGAGACTGATCACACCTGATTAGTGAGAAATTCTGACACCAATCATTTACGAGTGAGTATTACACCAAGAATTTACAAGCGGATCGAGGAATGAAGGGAGAGGAATTAGAATAGAAAGAAAGAGACGGATTTCGAATTAGAGTAAGGGCACGCTAAGACATTCCTTTTCGTGCTTTCGATCTGCTTACTTTGAATAAAGATAAAAAAAATAATAGATAGGCGGAAAGGCTTTACACAAGACCACAGAGCGAGAGAGAGAGCCTTCGCTTACCTGCTTAACCGTACCCTCCTATCGTACCTATATAGCCTTTCCTTCAGTTATATCCAGTTTCAGTTCTGCTTCCAACTACCGATGGGAGAAGGCTTGGACGTATAGCAAGATTAAATAAGAGGTATTGCATACGGGAATGATATATAAAATGAAAGGTTGGAAACAGAGCTGGAGATGAGCGCTAGCCAGAACGAAATGGACATATGAGCGATCGATTACGAGAGCTCGACCGATCAGACCGGGAAGAAGAGAAAGAAAGGTCAATCTCCGAAAGGCCTTCGCAGAGCTGAGCTTTAGGGGGGAATACTTTTTGTGGTCTTGCACATGGAAAAGTCAAGTATTCTACGCAGGCTTGATTTACCGGAATTTTTGCTTCAAAGAATGCTTTCAAGCTAGGAATTAAAGCACGGATAGCTTTATTTGACAATTAGCTGGAAGTCGGGTATGCCTATTCAACATAAACTAAGGCGCTGGGTAGATCGTAGATTGCCGGGTATGAATTCGATTCTAAGTCGGAGAATGCCCATGAATAGGGTCTTATTACAGAATCCGCAGTTTTGAAAGTAGCCCTAGACAGATCATTGCTAAGAGGAGAGCAGGGAATTTCTTGCTAATCAGGTGCTATCATCGTATTATAATGATTATTCCGACGTCAGAGCAGACGGGACTACCAATCCCAGAGTGAATTAACCTTGTCTGCACTACCACCTTAGTTTACTAGACCTTGGGGAATTGGCTAGTTACCTTCACTCCGCGTGGCAGCCTACCTACGTTTTGTCTTTTTCCTACGAGACCTTATAGTTTCCCAGCCTTTCTCCGCCTACATGCCCCCCGAAATCAGATTGGCTTTTTTCTTGAGGAAGGTCCATCCGCTTTTGTTTTCGAATAAGACTAAGGCGTGAGCGAGGGTCTCTTTGTGGTGGTCTTTCACCATCTTCCTTTTGATTGGCCTATATCTTTGAATCTGGTCTTTCGCTATTCCCACAGTCCCTTAGTCCCGTACCGGCTGTCGGTCTATCTCATATTCGCAGAAGAAGGAACTTGCTTAATGCCGGAAGTGTAATTAAGTAGGCGGCTGGTCGTAGAATAGTCTTTTCAGTAAGTGCTGTTGCAGTTGTAGAACCATTGGCCATTGATTCTTCCTCGCAAACCTTTCATCCCCGCTGTCTAGCTCTCTCGTAGTCCAAAGCTAATTCAATCGTATCCGCCTTTGAGGAAAAGACCGAATCAGTCTTTGAGCCATCCTAATAAATCCTCGTAGGTAATGCTCTTGGTCTGCCTTCAATCAGTTTATCAGCCTAAGGCTTCGCTCTATTACCTGTGTTGTAAGCTTTCCAGTCTTTGAAGTAAGGTTCAATGCTAGGAAAAATGCTTTTGCTTCGCGGGTCTATCACCCCAATTGGTTTAGTTAGGAAATTATTTATATGAGTATGCCCCTATCCCGTAAGCCTTCCATCGTTGCAAGCCCCTTCCATTCGGCCCAAGCTTTCTTTCGATTACGTCTGCTTCCGATTCTGTTATTCCGTTAGCCTTAGTTAGTCGTTTA